TTGAAAATGAGTAGTTCTGATAGAATTGACCTTTTGATTGATTCGGGTACTTGGGAGCCTATGGACGAAGACATGGTCTCTCTGGATCCCATTGAATTTCATTCGGAGGAGGAGCCTTATAAAAATCGTATCGATTCTTATCAAAGAAAGACAGGATTAACCGAGGCTATTCAAACAGGTATAGGGCAATTAAACGGTATTAACGTAGCAATTGGGGTTATGGATTTTCAGTTTATGGGGGGTAGTATGGGATCCGTAGTTGGGGAGAAAATTACCCGTTTGATTGAATACGCCACTAAAGAATTTCTACCTCTTATTATAGTGTGTGCTTCCGGAGGGGCACGCATGCAAGAAGGAAGTTTGAGCTTGATGCAAATGGCTAAAATATCTGCTGCTTTATATGATTATCAATCAAATAAAAAGTTATTCTATGTACCAATCCTTACATCTCCTACTACCGGCGGGGTGACAGCTAGTTTTGGTATGTTGGGGGATATCATTATTGCCGAACCCCATGCCTACATTGCCTTTGCGGGTAAAAGAGTAATTGAACAAACATTAAATAAAACAGTACCCGAAGGTTCACAAGGGGCTGAGTATTTATTCCAGAAGGGCTTATTCGATCTAATCGTACCACGTAATCCTTTAAAAAGCGTTCTGAGTGAGTTATTTCAACTCCACACTTTCTTTCCTTTGAATCAAAATTAGAACATGAAGTTGAATTATTTTGAGCAAACAAGTAATTCGTTTATCGGAATAATAGAATTTTATCTTTCTATACCTTACGATAATCCTATTTTGACTAAGAATCCCTGCTGGATGGGATTCTAACAAACCCTTTAATATATAAAACTAAATAAATAGAATCTAATTCATTTTTAAGAAACTTTTTGCTTAGTAAATGAAATTTGAAGACAAGAGAAAAAAATGAATCAAATAATATCTCATCCATATCCTTTCAAATCTTTCATGTAGAGGGATGAAAAACTACATTATATACTCATTTAGAATTAGAATAGATTAGAGAGATATTAAGTAATAATAATTCCAATTTAGAATTATCAAATTATACTTATAATAAGATATAAGATATCTTTATATATAATATTTTTATATTCTATAAATATAAAATCTAAATAATAATAACAGGTACAAATAGTAAAGCGAGGTACCCATTCTATGACAACTCTTAACTTTCCCTCTGTTTTGGTCCCTTTAGTAGGCCTAGTATTTCCGGCAATCGCAATGGCTTCTTTATTTCTTCATGTTCAAAAAAACAAGATTGTTTAGAGCCGAGGGCACAAAATCTCATTTTTAAACTGACGCTTGTATCATAACACAAATATCCTTTTAGCAAAATATGGTATAAGCGTCTTCCGACGAAAATCTCCCAAAATGCTATATTCTAGCTATTTTCAAATAGACCCGAATTGGCGGACGGCTGAATTGTAAAGTTGGTCTATCTATATGCATGTGGCTATCTTTAGTGAGATCATACGAAGGGTATGTTATTAGTTTAGATCTAACCAATTTAATGAATTACTCCTAAAGGTTCACATCAAACTAGTGCTAGTTGATGCGAGTTACTTCGGAAACAAAAGGACTAAAGTAAAATTCATTTGGGGTATTCTCTCAATTCCAAAAAAAAGCAACTGGATCAAGTATGAGTTGTCGATCAGAACATATATGGATAGAACCTATAACAGGGGCTCGAAAAACAAGTAATTTCTGCTGGGCTGTTATCCTTTTTTTAGGTTCATTAGGATTCTTGTTGGTTGGAACCTCGAGTTATCTTGGTAGAAATTTGATATCTTTATTTCCGTCTCAGGAAATCGTTTTTTTTCCACAAGGAATTGTGATGTCTTTCTATGGGATCGCGGGTCTTTTTATTAGCTCTTATTTGTGGTGCACAATTTCGTGGAATGTAGGTAGTGGTTATGATCGATTTGATAGAAAAGACGGAATAGTGTGTATTTTTCGTTGGGGATTTCCTGGAAAAAATCGTCGGGTCTTCCTCCGATTTCTTATAAAAGATATTCAGTCCGTCAGAGTAGAAGTTAAAGAGGGTATTTATGCTCGTCGTGTCCTTTATATGGATATCAAAGGCCAGGGAGCCATTCCATTGACTCGTACTGATGAGAATTTTACTCCACGGGAAATGGAACAAAAAGCTGCTGAATTGGCCTATTTCTTGCGTGTACCAATTGAAGTGTTTTAAGAAATGAGCCGACAAATGCATGCTTTCTCAGCAGGAGGGCAAAAACGCAAGAATCCTCTTTTTCTATAACATAACTTAATTGAAATTTCTTCAGAACATCCATTCGAGTCAAAGCAGACATATATGGAACAATTAAAAAAAAATAATAATAAAAAAGAGTGAATAGATTCATAGATTCGATAACTTGTAATAGAACTGATGCGTGAGAGAAATATTAGATTACATAAAGTCGACGAATAAGATTCATTAACAATTCACAGATGAAAAAATGGCAAAAAAGAAAGCATTAACTCCTCTTTTCTATCTTGCATCTATAGTATTTTTGCCTTGGTGGATTTCGCTCTCATTTCAAAAAAGTCTGGAATCATGGATTACAAATTGGTGGAATACTAGGCAATCCGAAACTTTTTTGAATGATATTGAAGAAAATAGTATTCTAGAAAAATTCAAAGAATTAAAGGAACTCCTCCTCTTAGAGGAAATGATCAAGGAATACTCGGAGACACATCTACAAAACCTTCGTATAGGAATTCACAAAGAAACAATCCAATTAATCAAGATACACAATGAGGGTCGTATTCATACGATTTTGCACTTCTCGACAAATATAATCTGTTTCATTATTCTAAGTGGTTATTCTATTTTGGGTAATAAAGAACTTGTTATTCTTAACTCTTGGGCTCAGGAATTCCTATATAACTTAAGTGACACAATAAAAGCTTTTTCTCTTCTTTTATTAACTGATTTATGTATCGGATTTCATTCGCCCCATGGTTGGGAACTGCTGATTGGCTTTGTCTACAAGGATTTTGGATTTGTTCATAATGATCAAATTATATCTGGCCTTGTTTCCACTTTTCCAGTCATTCTAGATACAATTTTAAAATATTGGATTTTCCGTTATTTAAATCGCGTATCTCCGTCACTTGTAGTGATTTATCATTCAATGAATGACTGAAAAATTATCTACCTAATCTAATTATAATGTTTCTTATTACTTTGCAGTTGTACATAAGCAAAGCATTGAAAAAAACTTTATATTTCTACCCATCCCGGAGATTCATCCTATATTCCTATATATTAATCCAGTCAAATTATTATTATTCCAGTAAATAACAGAATCGTGGATAGGAAACTCCATTAGTGACCTACCCCAATTTATTGTAGAAATTTTCGGGATCAATGGTTGGACCATGCAAACTAGAAATACTTTTTCTTGGATAAAGGAACAGATTACTCGATCTATTTCCATATCGCTCATGATATATATCATAACTCGTACATCCATTTCAAATGCATATCCCATTTTTGCACAGCAGGGTTATGAAAATCCACGAGAAGCCACTGGACGTATTGTATGCGCCAATTGCCATTTAGCTAATAAACCAGTGGATATTGAGGTTCCGCAAGCGGTACTTCCCGATACTGTATTTGAAGCAGTTGTTCGAATTCCCTATGATATGCAACTGAAACAAGTTCTTGCTAATGGTAAAAAGGGGGGTTTGAATGTAGGGGCTGTTCTTATTTTACCAGAGGGTTTTGAATTAGCCCCTCCCGATCGTATTTCCCCCGAGATAAAAGAAAAGATGGGCAATCTGTCTTTTCAGAGTTATCGCCCCAACCAAAAAAATATTCTTGTCATAGGCCCTGTTCCTGGTCAGAAATATAGTGAAATCACCTTTCCTATTCTTTCCCCCGACCCCGCTACTAAGAAAGACATTCACTTCTTAAAATATCCTATATACGTAGGCGGAAACAGAGGAAGGGGCCAAATTTATCCTGATGGGAGCAAGAGTAACAATACAGTTTATAATGCTACAGCATCAGGTATAGTAAGCAAAATCCTACGAAAAGAAAAGGGGGGATACGAAATAACCATAGCGGATGCATCCGATGGACGTCAAGTGGTTGATATTATCCCTCCGGGGCCAGAACTTCTTGTTTCAGAAGGTGAATCTATCAAATTGGATCAACCGTTGACAAGTAATCCTAATGTGGGCGGATTTGGTCAGGGAGATGCAGAAATAGTACTTCAAGATCCATTACGTGTACAAGGTCTTTTGTTCTTCTTCGCATCTGTGATTTTGGCACAAATCTTTTTGGTTCTTAAAAAGAAACAGTTCGAGAAGGTTCAATTGTCCGAAATGAATTTCTAGACTGGCGTATTTATCGACATCAAGTTTGTAAAAAGCATTAGCAATTATCTATGATAAAAAATGAAATTAGAAAAAGAATTTTGTTCTTTTAGACTCTTTTTCTATGAGATGCTGGGAATTCCTTGTACGACATTCCTAGACATAGTATATAGAAAGACTATTTGACTTGACCCCCCTTTTTTTTTTTCAAAATTGGGGCTATGTTGCTATTGTCAGATTGAAATGTAAAAAATGCATTTCATTCTAATACATTTCACTTTGGCTAGATCCTATCCAAAAGTAAACGGGAAATAGAACGGATAAATATAAATGAAGGGAGCAAATATTTCTGGGAGGGTTTATTCGTCTTCCTAGTCTTCGACACAAGAAAAGGGGTGTGAAAAATCCTTTTCTTGTGTCGAAATAATAATGATTCTTTATACTGTTCGTCAAACATTCCTAGTGTTAGTTTCTGTTTTTTACAGATGTATCAGAACGTTTTTTGGAGTTATTGCGTATTGTATTAATTATTATATTGTAAATTCTATTACAATAATTAATAATTACGTATACTATAAAAAGTGGTGGACAAACAAAAGAGGAGGGGAAAATTTGTTGAGTAAATAGAACTTCGTCAATGAACTTAT